TTCTTATCACAACCCTTTTTCGTAGCAGAAGTCTTTACCGGTTCCCCGGGGAAATATGTTGGTCTAGCAGAAACTATTAGAGGGTTTAAATTGATCCTGTCCGGAGAATTAGACGGTCTTCCTGAACAGGCCTTTTATTTGGTAGGTAACATCGATGAAGTTACTGCGAAGGCTACAAACTTAGAAATGGAGAGTAATTTGAAGAAATGACCTTAAATCTTTGTATACTGACCCCGAATCGGATTGTTTGGGATTCAGAAGTGAAAGAAATCATTTTATCGACTAATAGTGGACAAATAGGCGTATTACCAAATCACGCGCCTATTGCGACAGCTGTAGATATAGGTATTTTAAGAATCCGCTTTAACGACCAATGGGTAACGATGGCTCTGATGGGTGGTTTTGCTAGAATAGGGAATAATGAGATCACTATTTTAGTAAATGATGCGGAGAAGAGTAGTGACATTGAGCCCCAAGAAGCCCAGCAAACTCTTGAAATAGCGGAAGCTAATTTGAGGAAAGCTGAAAGCAAGAGACAAACAATTGAGGCAAATCTAGCTCTCAGACGAGCTAGGACACGAGTAGAGGTTATCAATGCGATTTGATAACTAGTTGGTGCGCCCGAATAGAATAATCCAAAGAATTTCTGTTTATACACCCTATTTTTATTCTGCCAATTGAATCCAATTAAATTCAATCAATTGGAATCAGATGCTGATGGAAGGAAAAAGGTTGAAGTTTCAATTCGAAAATCAAATCGAATAGGATAGAAAAGATACAAAATCAATAAACGAAGGTGAGTAGAAAAACTTATTAGATACCACAGCCAATGGTATCTAATAATTTCTACCTACTATTGGATTTGAACCAATGACTCCCGCCGTATGAAAGCAATACTCTAACCACTGAGTTAAGTAGGTCATTTATCATTATACCAAAAAAGAAAAAGAGATCCATCACATCCCATCGATGGAGTATAAATCCAATAGGACTTCTAAGCAATACCAATCCAAAAGATCAAAGAGATATGGTGTGGGATCATGGAATATTCATCTTGACAAGAAATTATCTACATAATATGATAAAATAGGTCTCACAAGTACAAGGGCTATAGCTCAGTTAGGTAGAGCACCTCGTTTACACGTGCGCCAATGTTTTTCAGGGGAGTCCATCATGCAATCAAAGGAATTGATCTTTTTGAGAAATCAATGTCTGACTCTGTGGCTTGTAGGGAACAAAACAAGAGAACAATAGCCTGACAAATGGCTCGGCCCGATTCGGGTGCCCTTTTAGGAACCAAATCAAATCCGGCATCAATTTGAGATTTGAGATATTGATAAGGTGAATACCTAGTCTATTCAATGCTAGGCATAATGAGTATAAGGATCTCAAAAATTCTCTTTTCGTTCTATGAATCTTAAGGCGTATGAAGTTTCATATGTGATTCTTTAATCAGGATGATAGAGACTCCTTTTAGTTTAGGTTGATCTAGGCCATAAGCAGACCTACGTCAAGATAACCCTTCTTTGAAACACTTTGGGAGTGCTCCTATATCCGAATCCAAATAATGAATTAGAGCACATGGAGCCATTTCCTTATTTTTCTGTCAAGAAAAAATATGGTAGACTAACTGATATTTCTATCAGTTAATGAAAGAGCCCAATGCAAAAAAAAAATGCATGTTGGGTCTTTGAAAGAGTTCGAATCATTTTGATAAGAATTAGTTCGATCTGTTTTACCGAGAAGGTCTACGGTTCGAGTCCGTATAGCCCTATACTAATCTCAAATAATAATAATAAACATAATTCATAAACATAAAATATTCTATATATAGAATAGAATCAAAACAGATTGAATTTCGAAGATTCAAAATTCGAAACAAAAATTAGAATTTTCTTTTGAATTCCTTTGATTTAGACAAGTCCGAAGCGAGGTGAAAGCAAAAGGGTTTTGTTTGTTTTGTTTGTATAAGAGATTTATACTATATTGAAATAAAATCGAAGGAAGTGTAATGAAAATAGGATTCCAATCGAGAAATCTTAAAACGAAACATCACAACAAACAAACGAAACTATGCGGTTCGATCAAAATGAATTGTTGTTTTGATTAACCAATTGTCGATGACTTGACAATGAATTCCAATTTGAATCAACAAATTTGGTCTATTTTCCACATTCATAGGAGTTCGGCTATGTTTCTGCTTTACAAATATGATATTTTCTGGGCATTTCTAATAATATCAAGCGTTATTCCTATTTTGGCATTTCTAATTTCCGCAGTTTTAGCCCCGATTAACAAAGGGCCAGAGAAACTTTCTAGTTATGAATCGGGTATAGAACCAATGGGCGATGCTTGGTTACAATTTCGAATCCGGTATTATATGTTTGCTCTAGTTTTTGTTGTTTTTGATGTTGAAACCGTTTTTCTTTATCCATGGGCAATGAGTTTTGATGTATTGGGGGTATCCGTATTTATAGAAGCTTTCATTTTCATGCTTATC